AGTTCGTTGGTCTAGTTGGGTTTTATTCGATTGATCGATAAAATTTCATGAAAAATACGATGGAATGATGGTACATATTGGTCTAGATTTGTCATATTTTTTATTCGATTGATCGATAAAATTTCATGAAAAATACGATGGAATGATGGTACATATTGGTCTAGATTTGTCATATTTTTTATTCGATTGATCGATAAAATTTCATGAAAAATACGATGGAATGATGGTACATATTGGTCTAGATTTGTCATATTTTTTATTCGATTGATCGATAAAATTTCATGAAAAATACGATGGAATGATGGTACATATTGGTCTAGATTTGTCATATTTTTTATTCGATTGATCGATAAAATTTCATGAAAAATGATGGAATGATCATTTATTGGTCTAGAATTTTCATATTTTTTATTCGATTGATCGATAAAATTTTAGATTTGTCATATTTTTTATCCGATTGATCGATAAAATTTCATGAAAAATACGATGGAATGATGGTACATATTGGTCTAGATTTGTGTGGTGGTTTTGGAGTGATGGATTGGTGGTTGGCAGGGATATTTGTACTTAATTCGTGGATAAAATTTGGAAAAAAAACGAATAAAATGAATGATCAAATTTTTAATGGAACTCCAGTGCCGATGGCATGATCAAATGTTGACAAAAAAATTCGATTTGAATTCGTGATGGGTTTTGGTTGGGATTTCCTGGTGTTGTTAAAGAATCGTGAGGAATAGCAAAAATAGTATGGCATGTCCCGTAACCATTCAATAAATAGCAACATAATAGAGACTATGTTAAAGATACCAAGACTGAATGGAAGACAAAGTGCATCAGTGTCTAGGTGATTCCCCATATCTTTACGCCATAACACCAAAGTGTCCGGGAGGGCGAGAATAGTTGATAACGCATAACCAGATGCGCATGTCCACAAACCGTAGGACCCGCCGCACTTGAAGGGCAGAGTGAAGACGAGAGAAAAAAAAGAGAACCAAAAGTAAAAAGGCTTTCGGTGACGCGATTAAGAGAGACGATGATGATAAATAGCCAACCAGATGTATCGGTGAAGAGCAAGTTGAGAGGATGTAGAGAGAGATGGCCCTGAAAAAGGAACCAGAGGCGCAAAAGTGCAAGTAGGGCTAGGGGTGTAGGGGGAAAGAATGGGCCTGAAGCTGGGCGTGATGGATCTTACTGACACCGGGTTGCTGATTTCACGTGAGAAGCTCGATTAATAGATAACCTTGTTCTTCAGAGACCGGCACGGCGAGAGATTCGTAGCTGATATGTACTGTTACCTTTTCATAGTATGTTTGTTTGAGCACTTCCGTATATTGGGACAGTTTAGGATATAAATCGGAGAAGGATATGGTTTAGGTACGATAACAGAGGGTTGACTTTAGGTGGGACTATTGCTTGAATAGGTCTTGAAAGTAGAGCTGTTGAGGAGAATTTAGGGCCTTATTGGGCGGGGAGGTCTGAGTACATGGATTGAATGTGTTGGGAGCATGAATCTTTAACTATTAGTGCATGCATGGAATGATTGATAGGGCATGGATAGTGTATTCGTGTACCATGATTGTAGTGTAATTAGTACATGAATTGTATGTGTATAGTACATGGATTTGATGTGTTGGTAGGATGAATGGTATGTATATAATGCATTAATTGTATTTGGTTAATACATGAATTGGATATCCGGTTTACATGAATTGTATGTAATCTAGTACATGCATGTAATGTTTATGGGGTAGATAGTTTAATGTACAATAATACATCCCGAGCGGCAAAAAGGGCAATCCCAGCGGCCGGGGGGGAAGGGGGGGGCCGGGGACTGCCTTATTAGGGGTTTCTGTAGTTAAGGGTTTAACGGTGGCTTTTCAGGCCACAGACCTTGGATAGAGTCCAAGTGGAAACTAGCATGACATATTTTGTCTTATTTTTAGGGGTGGGGTTAGTTTTAGGTGGGTTGGCGGTGGCGTCTAATCCGTCACCGCACTATGGGGTAGTGGGGTTGGTGGTGGGGTCAGTTTCTGGGTGCGGGTGGTTGCTAAGCTTGGGGGTTTCTTTTGTGTCATTGGTGCTGTTTATGGTGTACTTGGGGGGGATGTTGGTGGTGTTTGTTTATTCTGTGGCTTTGGCGGCTGATCCGTTTCCGGAGGCTTGGGGGGATTGGCGTGTTGTGGGGTATAGTGTGGGTTTAGTTTTTGTGCTTGTTGTGGGGGTGGTTTGGGGTGAGGTCGTGGGTGGTTTGGAGTCTGTAGTGGATACTGTGGACAGTGGGGGTTCGCTCTTTGTTCGGTTGGATTTTAGTGGGGTTTCTCTGTTTTATTCGTGGGGGGTGGGGATGTTTTTAGTAGCTGGGTGGGGGTTGCTATTGACTTTGTTTGTTGTGTTAGAGGTTGTACGAGGTTTGTCGCGGGGGGCGATTCGGGCGGTTTAGGGGTGTCAGAAAATAGTTTAAATGGAGAATGCCAGCTTTGGGAGTTGGTGGTAGAGGTTTGAGTCCTCTTTTTCTGAGGTTTGAGGGAACTCTAAGAAGGGGGTAGTCTTCGTTCTTTGGCTTACAAGACCAATGTTTTTTGTAAACTATTAGAGTTAGTAGTTGAGCAGTTTATTTTCTAAGGTGCTGATTGCGGGGAAGAGGATGAGGATTGTTGTGAAGTAGGTGATTGAAGCTAGTTGTCCGATAATGATGAAGGGGTGCTCTACTGGTTGGCTTCCTACTCACGTAAGGATAAGTAGGTTGGCGGTTAGTGTTCAGAATAGGAGTTGGGAGAGAGGGCGGAAGGTTATTGCTCGCTGTTTGGATTTGTGTAGCAGGGGGATTAAGAATAGGACTAGTACGGAGGCGGCAAGTGCCAGTACTCCTCCTAGTTTGTTAGGGATTGAGCGTAGGATGGCGTAGGCAAATAGGAAGTACCACTCTGGTTTGATATGGGGGGGAGTGACTAGAGGGTTAGCTGGTGTGAAGTTTTCGGGGTCTCCAAGGAGGTTTGGTGAAAATAAGGCTAGGGTTGTCAGAGGTAGTAGTAGTAATGCTAGGCCTAGTGTATCTTTTACTGAAAAGTAAGGGTGGAATGGGATTTTGTCGCAGTCTGATGAGACTCCGAGTGGGTTGTTTGAGCCTGATTCGTGAAGGAAGGTAAGGTGAATGAGTGTTAAGCCTGCAATGATGAAGGGGAGCAGGAAGTGGAGGGCGAAGAATCGGGTTAGTGTTGGGTTGTCTACTGAGAATCCACCTCAGGCTCATTCTACGAGGGTTTGTCCGATGTAGGGTACGGCTGAGAACAGGTTGGTAATAACAGTAGCCCCTCAGAATGATATCTGACCTCATGGTAGAACATATCCTACGAAGGCGGTGGCTATGAGGGTTAGTAGTAGGATGACCCCTGTATTTCAGGTTTCTTTGTAGAGGTAGGAGCCGTAGTAGAGGCCCCGTCCGATGTGGAGGTAGATGCAGATGAAGAAGAATGAGGCTCCGTTTGCATGGAGGTTTCGGAGTAGTCAGCCGTACTGTACATTTCGGCAGGTGTGAGCTACAGATGAGAAGGCTAGGGTTGAATCGGCTGTGTAGTGTGCAGCTAAGAGAAGGCCGGTGATGATTTGGGTTGTTAGGCAGATTCCTAGGAGGGATCCGAAGTTTCATCATGCGGAAATATTGGGTGGGGTGGGTAGGTCAATTAGGGAGTTATTGATTATTTTTAGGATGGGGTGAGATTTACGTATGTTGGGGGCCATTAAATTTATGGGGTGAGTGCTAATGTGGTGGAGACAATAATAGATAGAGCGAATGATCCTAGGTAGGCTTTAATTAGTCCTGTGTGGATTATGGTTGAGGTTTTTGCTAGTGTTAGTTGGAAGTTGGCAAGTCCTTCAGGACCTAGTTTTTTGTACCAGGATAAGTCGATTAGGTGCGAGGCAATTTTTTGTCCAATATTTAGGAGGTTGGTAGAGCTTGTACGATGTGTTAGGGGGTTGAAGTAGCCTAGCGCTATGGAGAAGGTTGAGATGGAGGTTCGTTTAGGGTGAGTAATGTAGTGTGTGAGGTTAGAGAGTTCGAGGGCTATGATTAGGCCTAGGATGGTCACAGTGATTGCTGCTATTTTTGTAAGTATAGGTATGGTTAGGGGTGGTGTTTTTGAGGGGAGAATGAAGGATGTAATGAGTAAGCCAGCTGTGATGCTACCGATAGCTAGGCGGGTAATTGGGTTTGTGATTGTTGGGTTGTTTTCGTTGATGGGTGTGATTGAGGGTGTGCGAATTGGGCCAGTTTGGACTAGGATGGTTATGCGTAGGCTATATGCTGCGGTGAATGATGTAGCTAGTAGGGTGATTAAGAGGGCTCAGGTATTGAGGTATGAGGTGTTTAGAGTTTCGATGATTAGGTCTTTAGAGTAAAATCCGGCTAGGAATGGGGTTCCTATTAGGGCCAGGTTACCGATGGTTAAGCAGGAGGTGGTTGTTGGAAGGGTTTTTTGTAGGTTTCCCATTTTCCGGATGTCTTGTTCTCCGTTGAGGTTGTGGATGATTGATCCCGAGCACAGGAATAGTATGGCTTTGAAGAAGGCATGCGTGGAAATGTGGAAGAAGGCTAGTTGTGGGAGGTTTAATCCAATGGTGACTATCATGAGTCCTAGTTGGCTTGATGTAGAAAAAGCAATGATTTTTTTAATGTCATTTTGTGTAAGGGCACATGTAGCAGCAAATAGGGTTGAGAGGGCTCCTAGGCATAGACAGATGGATAGGGCAGGTGGGTTGTTGGTGAATATGGGGTGGGTTCGGATGAGTAGGAAGATTCCTGCTACAACTATGGTACTGGAGTGGAGTAGGGCGGAGACTGGGGTTGGACCTTCTATGGCTGCTGGCAGTCAGGGGTGTAGGCCGAATTGAGCAGACTTTCCTGTGGCGGCTAGTACTAGTCCTAGAATTGGTAGAATTGGGAGTTGTGATGGAGAGGGGGTTTGCTGTAGTTCTCAAGTATTTAGGGAGGATGCTAATCATGCTATGCTTAGGATTAATCCAATGTCTCCGATTCGGTTGTACAGGATGGCTTGGAGGGCAGCTGTATTGGCTTCAGCTCGTCCATGTCATCATCCGATTAGTATGAATGATATGATTCCTACCCCCTCTCACCCGATGAATAGGAGGAATATGTTGTTAGCAACTGTTAGGAGTAATATGGCGATCAGGAATACTAAGAGGTGTAAGAAGAATTTGGTGATGTGGGGGTCCGAGGCTATGTATCAGGCTGAGAATTGGATGATGGATCACGTTACAAATAGTGCAATTGGGATGAATAGGAGGGAGTATATGTCTAGTTTGAAGCTGATAGGGATTTTGAAATTTATAATGGGCTTTCATTCTCAGTGGGAGGTGATGTTTTCTACTCCTGAGTGAATGAATAGGGTTATTGGGATTAGGCTGACTAAGAAGGCTGTTTTGATGGTATGCGTGATTTTGGCTGGGGAGTTTTCTATGGTTTTGGGGAGTAGTAGGGCAAGTACTGGTGTGAGGATAATAGATAGTGTTAGGAGTAGGGAGGCGTTTAGTAGTGTGAGATGCACTACTTTTACTTGGATTTGCACCAAGATGAGTGGCACCTAAGACCAGTGGATTGCTGTTATCCTTTAAAAGTTAGGTTGAGGGGGCTGAGGGTTTAAACTCAGATACAGGAGTTAGCAGGTCTTGTTGTTTGAACCCCCCTCAGGGCGAGTAAGAAGGGTTTAACTTCTATTTCTAGGATCACAGTCTAGTGTTTGGGTTTAAACTATACTTGCATAGGGGAGCTCCAGAGATTAGTTCTGGCTTTAGGATCATTAAGAGAAGGGGAAGAATGTGGAGTGTTATTAGCAGATGTTCTCGTGTGTTGGAATTTTGGAGGGATGTGATGTGGGAGGGTAGTTGGCCTCGTTGGGTGGTTAGTAGTATGGACAGGGTGTATGAGGCAGTTAGGAGGGTTGCGGTGCCTGTGAGGATAATTGTGGGTGCTGATCAGTTGAATAGGGTGATTAGGATAGTGAGTTCGGCTATTAGGTTGGTGGTTGGGGGTAGGGCTATGTTTGTGAGGTTGGCTAGAAGTCATCAGGTAGATATGAGGGGGAGTATGGGTTGTAGTCCTCGTACGAGTAGGAGGGTTCGGCTGTGCGTTCGTTCGTAGTTGGTGTTGGCTAGGCAGAATAGTATTGAGGAGGTTAGTCCGTGGGAAATTATGAGGATTATAGCTCCTGAGAATGATCATGGGGTTTGGATTGTGCTTGCAGCAATGACTAGGCCTATGTGGCTTACAGATGAGTAAGCAATAAGCGATTTAAGGTCGGTTTGGCGTATGCATATGGCACTTGTTATTAGTGCACCTCATAGGGCTATGGTGAGGAAGGGGTAGTGGATGTAGTTTGGTAGTGGGCTTATTAGGGGGGTGATGCGTATGATGCCGTATCCTCCTAGTTTAAGGAGTAGGGCGGCAAGTAGTATGGAACCGGCAATTGGGGCTTCTACGTGGGCTTTGGGGAGTCATAGGTGCATGCCATAGAGGGGGGCTTTTACCATGAATGCAGTCAGTAGGGCTAGGCCTGATAGAAGATCAGTTCATGAGGCGGTGAGTGTTGGGTGTGTTAGTTTGAGTATTGTAAGGTGGAGGGTACCTACTTGTGTGTGTAAGTGAAGGATAGCTACTAGGAGGGGGAGGGAGCTGATTAATGTGTAGAATAATAAGTAGATGCCGGCGCTTAGGCGTTCTGGTTGATTTCCTCACCGTGTGATAAGGATTAGGGTGGGGATTAGGGTTGCTTCAAATGCAATATAGAATAGCGTGAGTTCTGTTGTTGTGAAGGCTAAGAGAATAAATGGTTGGACTGTGATAAGGGTTACGATGAAGGTGCGTTTTCGTGGTATTGGGTCAAGTTGGAGGTGGTTCTGGCTTGCTATGATTATAAGCGGCAGGAGTCAGCAGGATAGTACTGCTAGGGGGGCTGAAATTTGGTCAAGTCCGGTTCAGTGGGTTGTGGCTTTGTGGGGGTAGTATGTTGGTAGGAGTCAGTGAAGGCTGATAATAGCAATTATTAGGCTATGTGTAGTGGTGTTGAGTCACAGGAACTTTGAGGGGGATAGTAGGGTGGTTGGGAGTAGTATAATTGTTGGTAGGATAATTTTTAGCATCGTAAGAGGTTGAGGTTGTGGAGGTGGTCAGAGCCGTGGGTTCGTGTCGAGGCTACTAGTATTGCAAGTCCTGTGCTTGCTTCACAAGCTGAGAATGCTAGTATAAGTATGGGTATCAGGGTAGATGAGGGTGTTTGAGTAGCTACTGGTCAGGATGATAGAGCGAGGTATATGGCTAATATCATGCTTTCTAGACATAGGAGGGCTGAGATTAGGTGGGTTCGATGAAAGGCTAGTCCTAGGGCGCTTAGGGTGAAGGCCGAGTAGAAGGAGAGGTGTATGAGCGACATGAAGAAAGTCATAGGGTGGGGCTATGGTTTGTTGAGTCGAAATCAACTGTCTTGATTAGACTAACTTTCTATGTTTATTCTGCTCATTCCAGGCCACCTTGTATTCATTCGTAAATTAGTCCCAGTGTGAGAAGAATGATGATGATGGAGGTTCAAATTAGGGTGGTAGTAGGGGATTGAAGTTGTACAGCCCATGGAAGTGGAAGTAGTAATGCAATCTCTAGGTCAAATAATAGAAATAGGATTGCTACTGAGGAAGAAGCGAATGGAAAATGGAAGTCGAGCAGATCCAAGTGGGTCGAATCCGCATTCGTAGGGGGATAGTTTTTCTGGGTCTGAATCGATTTGGGCAAGTCAAAAGTTTAATGTGGTGAGGATGATGCTTAGGGTGAGAGACAAGGTTAATATAAATGTGATTATGTTAATTGCTCTTCTCTGGGTTTAGTACCAGATTTTAGAGATTGGAAGTCAATTGTAATTAGTATACTAGAAGAGCAAGATCCTCATCAGTAGATGGTTATGTAGAGGAATAGTCAGATTACGTCTACGAAGTGTCAGTATCATGCTGCTGCTTCGAATCCGAAGTGATGGTTAGATGTGAAGTGGAATTTAATTAGGCGTAGTAGGCATACTGACAGGAATGAGGATCCAATGATAACGTGTAGTCCGTGGAATCCTGTAGCGACAAAGAAGGTTGATCCATATACACCATCAGCAATTGAGAATGGTGCTTCGTAGTACTCTGTTGCTTGGAGTGCTGTGAAGTAGAACCCTAGAAGGATTGTTATGGTTAGTGCGTGAATTGCTTGTTTTCGGTTGCCCTCTGTGATACTGTGATGTGCTCATGTAACTGTGACACCTGAGGCTAGGAGGATGGCAGTGTTTAGCAGGGGGACTTCCATAGGATTAAGGGGTTTAATACCTGTAGGAGGTCATTGTCCGCCTAGCTCTGGAGTTGGGACTAAGCTAGAATGGAAGAATGCTCAGAAGAAGCCTAGGAAGAAGAATGCTTCGGATGTGATGAATAGGATTATTCCGTATCGTAAGCCTTTTTGGACTGTGGGTGTGTGGTGACCTTGGAATGTGCTTTCTCGTACGATGTCTCGTCACCACTGTAGTATGACTAGGGTTATGGAAAGTAGGCCTAGGGTTAGTAGTTGGGGTGAATTGTAGTGGAATCATATAATTAAACCTGAGGTGGTAAGTAGGGCGGCTGCTGCCCCAAAGATAGGTCAGGGGCTTGGATCTACTATGTGGTAGGAGTGTGCTTGGTGTGCCATTAGATGTTTTCTTGTAAGTATAGGCTGAGTAGGAGGACGAAGACGTACGCTTGGATTATAGCTACAGCTACTTCCAGGATGGTTAGTAGGAATAGGATTAGTGCGGTTAGGATGGATACGGCAGGGATAATGGGGAGTAGTGCGGTAGTTGCTGTGGAGATGAGTTGAATTAATAGGTGACCTGCAGTGAGGTTTGCTGTAAGGCGTACGCCTAGGGCTAAAGGGCGGATGAGTAAGCTAGTGGTTTCAATTATGATTAGGGCAGGGATTAAGGGTGTGGGTGTGCCTTCAGGAAGTAGATGGCCTAAAGAGGCTGAAGGTTGATTTCGTAAGCCTGTGAGTAATGTTGCGAGTCAAAGTGGAAAGGCTAGTGCTATGTTCATAGATAGTTGGGTTGTTGGGGTGAACGTGTAGGGTAGTAAGCCTAGTAGGTTGATTGTGAGTAAGAATATTATTAGTGAGGTTAAGATTAGGGCTCATTTGTGACCTGCTTTGTTTAGTGGGATTATTAGTTGTTTTGTGATTAAGTGGAAGAGTCAGAGTTGAAGGGTAGAGAGGCGGTTAGTGATTCATCGATTATCTGGGGTAGGTAGTAATAGAGCTGGGAATAGTATTGATAGTAGGATGAGGGGTACTCCTAGTAGGCATGGGCTTATGAATTGGTCGAAGAAGCTTAGGTTCATGGTCAGGTTCATGGGTTAGTTTTGGTGGTTGTTTGTGTTTTGTTAGCTGGGAGATTGGTTGGGGTGAAGGATAGAAGTTTAGGCTGAATAATTAAGGAGAAGGTTAATCATGATGTTAATATGATGAAGAATCATGGGTTAGGATTGAGTTGTGGCATTTCATTAAGGAGGTGTGATAGTCCTCTTTCTCTAGCTTAAAAGGCTAGTGCTGATACATAGCTTCTTAATGATTAGGATGATAATAGTGAGGATCAGCTCTCGAAGTGGGTGAGGGGGGTTGACTCTACTACGATTGGTATGTAGCTGTGATTAGCTCCGCAGATTTCAGAGCATTGGCCATAGAAGATTCCTGGTCGAGTGGTGATGAATGATGTTTGGTTTAGTCGTCCGGGGATTGCATCAGTTTTTACTCCTAGGGTTGGGATAGCTCAGGAGTGAAGCACGTCGCCAGCAGTGACAATAATGCGAATAGGGGATTCTATTGGGATAACAACACGATGGTCTACTTCTAGGAGTCGGAAATGGCCTAGTGGGAGTTCTGTTGTGGGGATCATGTATGAATCGAATGAGAGATCTTTGAAGTCTGTGTATTCATAGCTTCAGTATCATTGATGGCCAATTGCTTTTAGGGTTAGATCGGGTTCGTCAATTTCATCTATTATGTAGAGGATTTGTAAGGAGGGGAGAGCAAGTAGAATGAGGACAATAGCTGGAAGGATTGTTCAGATTAGTTCAACTTCTTGGGCGTCAACAGTGTTTGATGATAATTTTTCTATCAGTATGAGGGCTAGTAGATAAAGGACTAAGCTGCAGATTGCTAGTGCAACTATTAAGGCATGGTCGTGGAATTCGACAAGTTCTTCTATGATAGGGGAAGAGGCATCTTGGAAACCGAATTGTGAGTGGTTAGCCATGTGAGATGTACAGGGTTTTCACCTGTGATTTAGACTTGACAAGGCTATGTAATTGGTTTACTAACGTCTCATAAGAAAGAAGCATGAGTGGTTTGATGCGGTTGGCTTGAAACCAGCATATGAGGGTTCGATTCCTTCCTTTCTTGGACTTGGACAAAGGCAGGTTCTTCGAAGGTGTGGTATGGAGGTGGGCAGCCGTGGATTCATTCAATGTTTGTGGCGGTTAGTTCTGGCTGTAAGACTTTTCGTTTTGATGCAAAAGCTTCTCAAATAATAAATATTAGTATGATTACAGCTGTTATTGAAATGAGTGAACCGATGGAAGACATGGTGTTTCATAAGGTATATGCGTCTGGGTAGTCAGAGTATCGTCGTGGTATACCAGCTAGGCCTAAGAAGTGCTGTGGGAAGAAGGTTAAATTGACTCCTGTAAATATTACTCCAAAGTGGGCTTTGGTTCATGAGGGATGTAAGGTGTATCCTGTTAATAGAGGGAATCAGTGGGTGAATCCTGCGAGGATAGCAAAGACGGCTCCTATTGAAAGGACATAGTGGAAGTGAGCAACTACGTAATATGTATCGTGTAGGGCAATGTCTAGGGAAGAGTTTGCTAGGACAATACCTGTAAGGCCTCCGATAGTGAAGAGGAAAATAAAGCCTAATGCTCATAGTATTGGGGGCTCTCATTTGATTGTTCCTCCATGCAGGGTAGCTAGTCAGCTGAATACTTTGATGCCGGTAGGGATGGCAATGATTATGGTGGCGGATGTGAAGTATGCTCGGGTGTCTACGTCTATTCCGACTGTAAATATGTGATGAGCTCATACAATGAAGCCTAGGAATCCAATAGATAGCATAGCTCACACTATTCCTATATAGCCAAATGGCTCTTTTTTGCCTGCATAGTATGTTACGACGTGGGAGATGATTCCAAAGCCTGGTAGGATTAAAATATATACTTCTGGGTGTCCAAAGAATCAGAAAAGATGCTGGTATAGTACAGGGTCACCACCTCCGGCAGGGTCGAAGAATGTTGTGTTTAGGTTTCGATCTGTTAGTAACATGGTAATGCCAGCGGCGAGTACTGGGAGTGAGAGTAGTAGTAGGACAGCAGTGATGAGTACGGATCATACGAATAGAGGGGTTTGATATTGTGAAAGGGCAGGGGGTTTTATGTTGATGGCTGTGGTGATGAAATTAATAGCACCTAGGATAGAGGATACACCTGCTAGATGAAGGGAGAAGATTGCTAAGTCTACTGAAGCTCCAGCATGAGCTAGATTGCCAGCTAGGGGGGGATATACAGTTCATCCTGTGCCTACTCCAGCTTCTACTGTGGAAGAGGCTAGGAGGAGTAAGAATGATGGGGGTAGCAGTCAGAAGCTTATGTTGTTTATGCGTGGAAATGCTATGTCGGGAGCACCAATTATGAGGGGCACTAATCAGTTTCCGAAGCCACCGATTATGATAGGCATTACTATAAAGAAAATTATTACGAAAGCATGGGCAGTGACGATTACGTTGTAGATTTGGTCATCTCCTAGGAGAGTTCCTGGCTGACCCAGTTCTGCACGAATAAGTAGGCTAAGAGCAGTACCTACTATACCGGCTCATGCGCCGAAAATTAAGTATAGGGTGCCGATATCTTTGTGATTTGTTGAAAATAATCATCGGTTGATGAAGGTCACGGGTAAGATGGCTGAGTGTTGTAAGCGTTAGGCTGTAGTCCTTTTTACAGAGGTTCAATTCCTCTTCTTATCGGCTCTGTAGTGAAGTTCATGTTGAGTTGCAAGCTCATTGATGTGCATTAAAGGTGTACCAGAGCCTAGTAGACAGAAGCCTGCTGGCTTAGGCATCTAGCTGTTAATTAGAGTGTTATGGGATCAAGGCCCATCTGTCTAGTGGAGGTTCTAGCTTAATTAAAGCGTCTGGGTTGCATTCAGAAGATGTGGGTTAGTATCCTACGAATCTTAGCAGAAACTAAGAGAGTTTAACTCTTGTTTAAGGCTTTGAAGGCCTCGGTTTGGGGTTATCCTAAGTTTCTAGATAATAGATAGGAATATGGGGGAGAGGGGTAATAGTAAAATTGACAGGGAGGTAACAATGGCGATAAGGGTGTTTGTTGATTTGTTGATGTGCCATTGTTTTATGTGATTTGTGGAGTTTGGTGGGAGTGTGATTGTTGAGTAGTATGCAAGACGGAGGTAGAAGAATAGTCCTAGTAGGGATAACATAGCAATGACTGTAGCTGCTGTGGTTATTTCTTGTTTAGTTAATTCTTGGATGATAAGTCATTTAGGCAGGAACCCTGTAAGTGGAGGGAGGCCTGCTAATGAAAGTAGGGCTAATATGAGAGTGGCGTTGAGCATGGGGGCTTTTGTTCATGAGATCATTATTGTTGGGAGGTTTATGGTTTTGGTTGTGTTGAGTGTTATGAATACGGAGGAGGTTATTGCGGAGTAGAGGCAGAAGGTTAGAAGGGTTAGTTTGGGGGAGTAGAGGATGATGGTGGTTATTCAGCCTAGGTGGGAGATGGATGAGAAAGCTATAATTTTTCGGACTTGTGTTTGGTTTAATCCTATTCATCCGCCCAAGGCTGCTGAGGAGATAGCTATTAAGGTTAGTAGGGTTGGGTTAAGGGAGTGTGAAGTTATGAGTAGGAGGGTGATTGGGGGGAATTTTATTACTGTTGATAGTAGCAAAGCAGTGGTTAGAGATGAACCTTGAAGTACTTCTGGGAATCAGAAGTGGAATGGGACTAATCCTAGTTTTATTCCAATTGCAGCCGTTAGGAGTAGACATGAAGTTGGGTGAGTTAGTTGGGTAATCTCTCATTGTCCTGTGTATCATGCATTGGTTATGCTTGAGAAGAGGACTAATGTTGAAGCAGCTGCTTGAACTAAGAAGTACTTAATTACTGCTTCGATAGCTCGGGGGTGGTGTGATTTTGAGATAAGGGGGATGATAGCAAGAGTATTAATTTCTAAGCCAGTCCAGGCTATCATTCAATGGTTGCTTGAGATTGTGATGGTCGTGCCTAGGAGGAGGCTTAGGGAAGTGATTAGTTTGGCATGTGGGTTCATTAGTAAAGGAAGGGGTTAAACCATCATTTTCGGGGTATGGGCCCGATAGCTTTGTTAGCTGACCTTACTAGGAAATAATATAAAGGAAGTATAGAGAGTTTTGATCTCTTTTGTGTAGGTTCGACTCCTACTTTTCTAAGTCTTTCTTAGGAAATGAGAGGGCTGGTATACCTCTATGTTCACTTTATCATAGTGACCCTTTACGTTCAGGCACATTTCCTTAAGTAAGGAGGTAGGCCTGCGTAGCAGATTGGTATGCTGGTATGTCAAAGGCACAGTGCTAGTGTTAATGGTAAAAAGTTTTTTCAAAGTAAATGCATAAGTTGATCATAGCGAAATCGTGGGTAAGAAGCACGGATTCATAGGAAGCCTGATGAAAGTAACAGTACTTTTGTGGCTAGGGCTATAGGGAATAATTCTTGTGGTAGATTTAGTGAGCTTGGGTTAATGAATAGGATGGCAGTGAGTGCGTTTATTAGCATGATGTTTGCATATTCAGCTAGGAAGAATAGGGCAAATGGCCCTGCGGCATATTCTACATTGAAGCCTGAGACTAGCTCTGACTCCCCTTCTGTAAGGTCAAATGGGGCGCGGTTAGTTTCAGCTAGGGTAGAGATGTACCACATCATAGTTAGTGGTCATACAGAGAAGATTAGGTATAGTGGTTCTTGTGTAGTAGCAAGGGTATTTAAAGTGTAATTGCCACTGAGTATAATTACGGATAAAAGGATAATAGCTAATGTCACTTCGTAAGAAATGGTTTGTGCTACTGCCCGTAAGGCTCCAATTAGGGCATATTTTGAGTTTGAGGCTCAGCCTGATCATAAAATTGAGTAGACTGCTAGGCTAGATATGGCTAGGAGGAAGAGGAGGCCTAAGTTTAGGTCAGTAAGAGAGAATGGGAGGGGGAGAGGGACTCAAATGGTAAGTGCTAGGAGAAGGGCTAGTATCGGAGTTATAAGAAAAAGGAATGGGGAAGAAGTAGATGGACGGATTGGTTCTTTGGTGAATAATTTTACTCCATCAGCTACAGGCTGTAATAGTCCGAAAGGGCCTACAATGTTTGGACCTTTTCGGGCTTGTATGTAGCTTAGGACTTTTCGTTCGACTAAGGTTAGAAATGCCACAGCAACTAAGATTGGAATTACATAAGACAGGGATATGATAAGATGGATTAGGGCAGATGGGTGAGTCATGGAATGAGGGCTAGGGAGAGGATTTGAACCTCTGAATAAAGGACTTAAGCCTTTTGCATTTACCAAGCTCTGCCACGCTAGCTGTTCCTTTTCTAGGAATAATAGTGTGGGGTCCTTAGGTAATTTAGTTGGGTACATTACTTGGGGAGAGGGCGTGCTTGTAGTATTGGCCCTACTTTCTCGGTCCTTTCGTACTAGAGAAAGTCTATCATAGATAGAAACCGACCTGGATTACTCCGGTCTGAACTCAGATCACGTAGGACTATTAATCGTTGAACAAACGAACCCTTAATAGCGGCTGCACCATTAGGATGTCCTGATCCAACATCGAGGTCGTAAACCTCCTCGTCGATAGGGGCTCTTGGAGGAGATTGCGCTGTTATCCCTGGGGTAGCTTGGTTCATTGTTCAATTGTTATTGGATCTGGTTGCTATTGGCACGTTGAGTCGAAATCAACTGTCTTGAGGTGTGGTCTTTGTTTTGGAGGGTTTGTTTTTCTCCAAGGTCGCCCCAACCGAAAAATTGTGGCCAGTGCAGTGTTATGTCGGTGGCCCCTAGGGGAGGGGTTTGGTGTGTGTTGGCCATTGATTTTGAAAGTTCCACAGGGTCTTCTCGTCTTATGGGATTATCCTCGCTTTTGCACGAGGGGATCAATTTCATCGATTATCTGTAAGAGACAGTTAAGACCTCGTTTAGCCATTCATACAGGTCTCGATTTATGGGACAATTGATTGCGCTACCTTCGCACGGTTAGGATACCGCGGCCGTTAAACGTGGTGTCACTGGGCAGGCGTCACCTTCAATACTTGGTATGCTGAAGGCTATGTTTTTGGTAAACAGTCGGGCCTTTGGTTTGCCTAGTTCCTTTTACAGATTTTAATCCTTCTAGTGGGCGCTCCTGGGTTGGGTTAACAGGGTGAGTTGATATGTGGTTCTTGTGTTGGTCAATGTATTTGGCTTTCTGTTAATTTTCTGAGGGTAAGTTTGCGCTTAAGAGGGGAGACCCAGATTACTCATTCTAGCATTGATTCTTCTATATGTATAGATTGGCCTGTTGGTGGGGAGGGAGTCGTAGTGTTTGTTGGATTTTTATGGTGGTGAGCTTTGACGCACTCTTTGTTGGTGGCTGCTTAAAGGCCTACTATTCAGGTATTTGGCTCTTATCCTCTGGAGGAGGTTGTGTCCTGTTTTAAAGGGGCTGTACCCCCTTTAAATTACACTTAGGTTTCTCATGACAGGTTATGTAGCTGTTGGGGAGGGGCTAAGGGGGAACTTAAATTCGTTTCACAGGCAACCAGCTATCACCCAGCTCGGTAGGCTTCTCACCTCTACTAGCAAGTCATCCCACTCTTTTGCCACAGAGATGGGTTCGCTCAGGTATGTAGCTGCTCGCAAGTAGCTCGCTTGGGTTTCGGGGGGACAAGCTTAAGTTCGTTTTGCTTGGTTGTTCTGGCTGGACCATGATGCAAGAGGTACAAGGGTTTGTCTTTGCTTTGTGTTGCTTTGGATTTTCATTGCTATTTCATCTTTCCCTTGCGGTACGTGGTCTCTATTGCGCCTCGGGGGGGCTGCCTTTTCTATCACCTATACTGGGGCTTTGGGAAAATGTTTTGGTTTGGTTTGATTAAGGGTGTTTTTGATAAGTGGTTGGGTGGGGCTAGAGGGGGCTTCAGGGTGATCTGGGTGGGACAGATATCTTTCAGGTGTAAGCTGAATGCTTTGGTGTTGTAGCTACGCCCTGGTGTGCTAAGTACACCTTCCGGTACACTTACCTTGTTACGACTTACCTCGTCTTTAGCCCATGTAGCAGTATATGTTTTGTCGGGTTGTGGCTTGTGAGGAGGGTGACGGGCGGTATGTACGTGCCCCAGGGCCGGGTTAAAGAGGGCTTTATGGTCTCGTCTTTACTTCTAAATCCACCTTCTGGGGGCATTTTCATGTCCCCTTTCGTGTGGGTTCTCTATTGCTAGAGAATGTAGCCCATCTCTGCCATCTCATGGGCTATACCTTGACCTGTCTTTCTAGCGGGTTGAGGCTGTTGTGCTCACTGTTGTACTCTCAAGAGGTGGGCTGGCGACGGCGGTATGTAGGCTGTCTGGCAAGAGATGGTCGGGTGTATCGTGGGTTATCGATTATAGGACAGGCTCCTCTAGGTGGGTTTGGGGCACCGCCAAGTCCTTAGGGTTTTAAGCGTTTGTGCTCGTAGTGCCCTGGCGGGTGCTCTGGTGGTGGGTGAGCATCGGGATTTAGGGCCAGGCATAGTGGGGTATCTAATCCCAGTTTGAGTCCTGGCTTTCGTGGAAGTTATTTATCGGGAGTTCTAGGGCCATTTTTATGGTGGTTTTTAGTACGTCGTGGGCTTATGACAGCTTGGTCGATATTTTAGCCCTAGTTGATCGGAGATGTTCTGGTTCCACTCTTTACGCCGTGTACGGTTAGTTTGGGTCTCTTGTGTGACCGCGGTGGCTGGCACAAGATTTACCGGCCCTAGTGGGGATGCTATAACTAAGTCGAGCTTTCGCTCATTGCTTAATGTTAACTACTGCTGAGTACCCTTGGGGGTGTGGCTGGTGCAAGGTGTCTTGGGCTACTATGGTAGGTGTGCCTGATACCTGCTCCTTCTTGTCTGTGGTGGACGGTGGGGGGCATTTACACTGGGGTGCTGATACTTGCATGTATGTGTTTAGCAGGAACTAACTGTAAGGTTGGGACTAAGTCTTTTGTCCTTGGGTGTGTGGGGCCGTCTTGGCATCTTCAGTGCCATGCTTTGTCGATAAGCTACAGGGAC